AGAAAGGTTCCGCTGGGTGTCTGTTGCTTCATTGGCTGTCCCTACCCACTCTTTTATTTAGGTTCAATAGCCTTCAAGTTAGTTGCATCGGATGGTCCTTCTGAACCTTGATCGCGGAATCAGATTGCCTAGATGAATATGGTGAACAGAAAGGGAGTTCAAAACCTTCAAGCTTAGAAAATGAAAACCAAAAGCAACAAAACTCATAACAAAACCTTCGAGCCCTCTTCTCTATCGATTCAAGCCACTTCGCTCCTGGGATTGATGCGAGGGTAATAGCTGTATTTGGAGCTGTGCCTGACATTCAACATCGTCGTAATGGCGCCCCTTTGGTAAGATAAACTTTGTTTCGGGCATGAGCCCTAGTACCTTTGCCTCTCTTGCCCTTGCGGTGAGTGGTCGAAGGCTGTGGAGTTGTTTAATCAATTTCTAGCCCAAGGGGCTTTTCTTCGGCCTTGGGCTTCTCGGGCCCTTTATCGCGACCTGGTGCCGAGATCACCTCTTCTTCTGAACTAGAGTCGTCACCCGAGGCCGGGTCATAAAGCTTGGAATCCGCACAGTAAGCTTCGACCCAGGCTTCCGATCTGCGAAGACTGTTTGTACTTTTTGTCCTCGTCGACATATTTGAAGCATTGATGGAGGGTGGACGGAACAACAAAGTTCCCCTGAATCCAAGGCCTTCCCAGCAGTAGATTGTAGGACGTGTCGTTATCAATCACATAACACGTGATTTCAGACTTCAAGTCTGCCAACTGACACTTAAGGCGAATCTTACCAATCGCTCTTTTGGAGTCCGCATTGTATCCTTGGATGGTCATCTTAGTGTGACTTAATTTACTGGTAGGGATTCCCAGGTGAGCTAGAGCACGAAGAGGCCTTCTATTTATGGCGGACCCCGGGTCTATCTGCACTCATGGTTACTCGGCCTCCCCAATGTACCCGGATATGCTCGCGTTGTTTCAATAAAAACAGCTAATTTCGATTACCGCTTGAGGGCTTTACTCACTCTGCAGAACATATAATTGAAAAAGAGTTTCCAACATTCCGGCAACCCCACGGAAGATGCCCCTGTTGGCTGGCTATTATTAGTATAGCTTTGAAACGGCTATAACAACATACTTACATTAAACTTAAACCACTCATGAAAAAGAAAGCTCGGCTTCAGTGACTTAATCCTATGGTTTAGCTACTTCTGGTCCTAGCGAAAGTCTTTTTTTACTCGAGGTACTTAGTGTTATTGGATGCCCGGATTGTACATTGGGGAAGACATTCTAACACTCTAACATAATAATAAGAAAGTAAACTCCCTATGGTCGAGCAAGTAAACTACCTAACATCTCTTTTTCATAAAGCATTGGAATAGGGACGGGAGAAGCAAAATGTCAGCTTATTATAAAGAGTCTTTCATTGTTGTCGAAAATCGCGAAAAGTGGATTACTATTGGCGAAGCGCCGTGAATCGCAAAGACTTGATTTGGCGTTCGAGGCCTCTCCAATTTATTTGAGAAGTAGAGACATTGGTAAGAGAATGAGTATTCATACATCTCCTCAGAGGCAGCGTTCGGCGGCTTCTTTGTCTTAATCTAAGCCTCGGGTGCATCTTGACCAACCAATGCCAAACAGGAGGGCTAGGCTTGGCCCACCATTTCACAGGGTTGATGCCACAAAATGAGTATTGTTGGCGTGAATCACAAAGTCTTTTGCCCTTCGCACACATTTGTTGATTAGCCGACAATGTGCGAAAAGACTCAAATAAAGAAAAAAGGGTTGAATTTCCTCAGTAGCCCAAAGTATGCAGGAGCTCGCTCCAAAGAAGGAAGAAAAACAATAGCTCGGGAATTTATATCTCAAGAAGTCGGAATGCGAGAGTTGGGGCTCATTCGAAGCGTCTTCATACTCAACCGCCAGCGGCTAGCTTTTATGATTGTCTTTTTCCTCTATTTGATTGAATGGCTTTTCCTTTTAGTTAAGCAGGTTTGGAATTCCTTGCTCTATCATCTATAAAAAAGCGAGTAAGTAAGTAAACTGCCGCATCCCCAAGAGAGACGGACGAAGCCGCCAACCAATCGCTGTTAGCAGCTTCTGCTTGTTCATTCCTCGTAAGTGTAACGGACTCAGAGGCTGCGCATTGCCCTAAGAATCTTAAGTTTGATCTTTCTTATGAAGGGATTCGGCAGCAAAGACCCCTGCGATATCTTTCTGTATGGATTCCTTGCCTTTGAATCAAAGCCTATGTCCGATAGGGCCCGGGGTTTGGGTCACTTCGACTTCCCTTTTTCTACAGGTATTGGGGTCTTCCGATGAAGGCTCAAATCAGGTGATCACTTCCGGCGGTAGCTCAAATTGGAGAGGATTAGAGGTCTTCTCCCGCATTCCTCAAGAGAGAGGCGGGCAGCCGAAAATGCTGTTAGCTCAATGCCTCTTCTTTCTTCCTTCCTGCCTGTTGTTTCTTGCTCGGCGCTTGCCGCTTCTTCTTGTTTGTTGCTTTGCTTGCTCCTTCTTTCTGCGGGTAAGGAGCTCGGTGGGGAAGGAGAGTGAATGCAGCTGCCAGCTTAGCTTCTTTCGGTTGAACGAGTAGACTACCTTTCCTTTTAAGTCACGCGAGTAAACTTCCTAGCTTCTTGCTCTTGTGTTGTAGCTATTATCCTAGGTGATATGCCTGGTCACAAAGAACTCGCTCGTCGTAAGTGAGGCGAGCGCGGAGACTATTCTTCTTTCTTAAGATCTTTATTCTCGCTAGTCAGGAATTTCTTGACTTTTTATACGAAAACTGGTCCAATGGGGGAAAGCCGTAGTAACATTTTTTTCTTGCTATGAAAAGAATGCCTTACCGGACGCTACACGTATGATCCAGCTCCCGGCGTTACATCCTTAGTTTCGTCGATAGAAAGAGGCATTCGCCGAGGAAGAAAAGAGTCTGTCTGGGGCAACCCTCGGGTGAGAAGTGAGAGTCGGTTTCATCACAAACAGATATTCGCGTATATAGAATAGAAATGGGAGCTGCTATTGCTATGTCATCTGCTGCTGTTAGCTCAAAAGGAGTGAAGTCAACAGAAGGAGAAGCTATTGAATCTTGTTTCAGAAGGGCTACTAGACTATAAAGAAGGGATCGATCCCAGACCGGGAATCCTGGATTCCTAGATGGCGAGAATCAGCCCTTTTTGGCGCTTTGGGCATAGCATAGATGTTGGTGAGAGAATGTATTTTAGAATACGAATTATCTATTTCTAAGTAAAGAAATCCAGCAGAAAAGCCGCTCCGGTCACTTTAGATTCCCTGATTATTGCTGAGGCTACGGCAGGCAAAGAGGTTTTATTGAAGGCTGCTGCTCTTGCGTTGACTGCATATGTGAATGTTTCAGATTACCTAAAGGAGTATGTAATGGAACAATTTAATTGCCTTGCGCTGGAAGTTGTGAGAAAGGGGCCCGGCCGGCAAGAAGAGATCCCTTCCGCCCTATTCAGAGATGGGGAGGAAGCGAAGCTACTTGTTGAAGCCTTGGGCTGAGAGAATCAATGGAAATAAATGTCTGTCGTTTTGACCAAATGGAGCGTTCTTTCAGAACTTCTTTTCTAAGAGAATACCAGGATCTTCTTCGATGGGCCCTAGTCCGACATTGGTGGGGAATAGAAGGAAGTTGACTAGTCGGTTGATAGTGAACCATCTCTCAAGAAACAATGCGGAATTTTCACAGCCTCTCAGGAGTTTTGGAACAGCTGCGGCGCCGTTTCTTCTTGATGAGCCTATTCGTGTCGCTTCAGAGAAAGCTTTGGCAGCTAAGGCTGTTCTGAAGGCTAAGGTTGGACGTTCTCTTCATCAATTCGAATCTCGAGACTCAAAAAGAGAGTAAGCAGAACCAAGTCAAGATGATACGGATCAACCCCTTGTACGAATTGTTGACTCCTTTCTTCGTACAAATTAGACCTAGCTCGTAGGCGAAAGATACCTTCCTTTGCAATACTCCTGTCGGCGGGATCCGCCAGTGCCCCCGTGTGTCAGGCCCTTTCCTCAAAGAGGTCGAGGGGTTCCTGTCCCATTCATACTACTGTTGGCTTATGTGGTATGTCTAGCGGATGGTGAATCCTACCCAGGATCGGAATTGGATATTTCTTCGGTTTCCGAGAAGTGTCTTAATGGGTATCCGACCGCCTTCTAGCATGTATGATGGCTATCGTGGCCTTCCGTTCCACCAGATATCATGATTATCCCTATTGCGCAGGTGCCTCTCTATTGGTTTCTTCAATTCCTCCTATTCACGTTGCTGCCATGGCCAGCACAGGATATTCCTCTAACTCGTTGTTCCCACGCGCGTGTCATCAGTGCAAATTTCGAAATCATCTTATGCATAACTCTTCACTCTGCTTGGGAAGTGTTCGGAGTAGCACGAATATCCTATGAAGGGGTCGATCGCTTCGCCAATGGGACAGCTAACTACGAAATGTCAGGAGTTAGGGGGGGGGGCTAGCGACTCCGAGGGAAGGGGTGAATAGACCACGAGCAGCACGCTTGCTTCGGAGGGGATCCGCAAGGCTTTAGCCCAAGACTTATTGGAAAGGTAATGAACTATGAGGCGGTGTTGACCCTGCAATAGCTCCCTACCTATACCGCTGCCGGTGCTTTATCAGATGCCGAGCCCACTAGTTCGATGCATCAAACCGCTACCTCTCCCACCCCTTCCTCCGATGCCGGCTATCGATCTGGAGAAGCTGCAGGAAATACAATTTTGAGTGCTGTCAGCTCATATAGATTTCCATCTGTACCTAGATTCGCCACTGGCTTCTCACTCGTGGCAAGGCTTTTGATCGTAAGTAGAAGCAGGGCCGGACGAGGCTAAGGCTAACTTCCCTCCCCCGACCAATCGGACGTCCGGGAGAGCGAGGCGTCGTGTATATTCATTCGATTCCGATCAGCAACTGAGTGAATCCGTCTCCATTGGCTAAAGTTCGCGAAGTAGAAGCAATGTTCATATGAAATTCTTCCGGGCATACGGAGATAAAATCATTTCTGGCGGTCGGGCAGAGATCTATTTTCTGTAGCGGGAGGAAAGCCCTTACTAGATAGGGCAATCCGAGGCATCGGTTTACGACATCGGCATAAAAGGGAAACGGGAAGGTTTGATAAAGGGTAGTAGGTGTAGGTCTTTCCAGCCGTATTCATTAATGCAATGGAACTCCAAAACTTGAAGAACTGGCCTTGGTTGTACCTTAATTACCTTGGTGCCCAAAGAATCCTCTTACTATGATGCAGTTTAGACCCATTAGTTGCACCCTTTAACAAGGTTATTACCAAGCCAGTGGTGAATCGTTTGAGGCCTTTGATGAAGAAGTTAATCAGCCCCCGCCAGGTAGGCATATAAGTGAGAATATTCTTATTGCTCAGGAGGTTTTTCGATACCAAAGGGTCTACCCACGACGCATCTCCCTAATTGCATCTCTACGCAAGGGCTGGTCGAGCCTTTATTCAATTCATTCAATTTCATTGGCCGGTGTAGCGTTGGTCCAACCTAATACTCATTTCGGATGTTCCCGCCCATTCCCTCCCTCTCTCGGTTGGGGAGAACGCTCCTCCCTCCTCTTTGTCTAGTTGGTCCCGCGAATTCATCCGCTTTCAGTGAATGAGCTCGGTTCCTACGATTGGAGATTCCACCGGGGATGATAACACAACAGATTGATTTCGCGACGGATAAGGGAATGGTTTCTCTGAGGGCTTCGTGCGCCATGCCCGTCCGAACGGATCGGTGATGGTAACAAGACCCCCAGGAGCGATGGTAATGGTCCATGGTTCCGTAAATTCCACTCGATCCTTCCCAAGATGATCAATAATGAGGATTTCGACCCCGAATAGATACACATCTACGCCCAGCCTCGGGAAAGCCCTTCTTAGGCCTTATTCAACGCTTGAATGCGCAAGGCCGAAACTCAAGGCGGGGCAGATAACCTTCTAACTGAGGCCAGGAGATATTCTATTTTTCGGATTTCGAGCTAGCTCCCAATCATGCCTTCCCAGATAAAGATGCATTCTGTGTTGTTCTGGTCCGGAAGAAGAGGCTTGGATCAGCAGAACTGGCATCTGTCCGCCGGATCGATAGCAGTGTGAGGGTGTTCGTAGATCAGAGCTCAGAAGATGATCGCCCGGAAAGTCTCTTTCGTCGAATTCACCTCTCCCACGCCCAATCCTAGACTAGAACAGGAACGAATCTTTCAATTGCAGTCGACCACAAGATAAAGAAGCCGATTGAAGCAAGCATTAGTAGTATCCCTTCCTTCGTTGTGGATCCTTCTCCCTTTCTTATTTATAATAACTCTTTGGCTACCAACTAAAAGAGTAAATAGGTGGTAAGATATGGAGGTTTTTATCTCTCTTAGAGCTTTGAACTGACCGGCCTATGATCATTTAGGGAGAATTTATATATATAGCAGGTGCGCTTGTTTGTGTCCAATCCGGAGGTGATGACCGCCGGAAGGAAGGAGCTAGAAGCGAAAAAAAGTATACACGGGAGGTTTGGACTGCTTCATCTTGATTTTGAACATGGAATTTCCTCTTCTGAGGTAGCAGAAAGGCGAGAAAGACTAATCTTCGAATTCCGCTTGAAAACTAGTCCCGTCCTTGCTTTTCTAAGAAGTTACTATCCCCTCGGGCAAGCATAAGATAAGATTTGTATGAAAGAGATTTCGTTTCACCGTTTGACTCTGAAGCTTGATTTCACACTGACAGGTTTGAAGGAAATTAAATTCACTAACCCTTTCTTACTCCCAATACTTCATCACCTGCGACAGCAGGGACGGATACAGGTACTCGCTTACTTGATTGGCTCAAAACCTTACCGCCTGAAAATCTATATTTCGTAGCAGGATTAGAAGAGAAGGTAGTTTGGTGTTAAGGACCCACCCTCCAATTCATATTATTTATTCCCCCCAAGCCGGTTCATCTTTGCTTCCTTGCATGCCGCTTTGTTAACAACCGGCGAGACTCTCCTTCTCAAGCCAACCCCAGGTCGGGACGAGACTTTCTTTGAGCTACTAGGGAGCTACTTTCTACCCTAGATCTTCTCATTGCGTTCAAAGGAATGCTTAATCCCTCTACAACCGCCTAGAATTCGTGAAAAAATGACTTTATTCGCTTATCCAGTTTGCGTTCTACTCCAGCTTTCCTGGCTAACTACTAAGCTTTCCAGGTTCGCTACTCTAGTTGAACTCGGGTTTCCCTACAAAGTCTTTCTTAATTGGCCCTTACCTGCCCTGCCCGTACTATTACTAGATTGAGCACCAGAACCGAACTAAGGCTCGTTCCATTATAAATTTATCCTAAATTGAAAGCAATGCGGATTAGCACAGAAAGCCTGGCAGGAAGTATTTTATTTGAAGAATTGAACAAAACTCAAATTTCTGTAAATCATTAAAACGGGACTTTCTTTAAAGAAAAAAGGTCTCTAAGGCTGGTTCAAAGCCCTATTTTAGATAGGAAAAATCCCATTTAATTCGGGTTTTATATTCTGAAATTCCTTATCCCCACTGAGGGAAGTAGCTAACCTAACTTCATATGGATTAGTAAGGATCAACTGGGAATAAAACTCAACGTTGCGAGCTCCAAAAGTGATCCTGGAAGGCCCACGGGTAAGCAAAGATTCGAATTCGAGATTGGCAGAGAAACGGCCCGTGCGAGCACGAACCAAAGGAAGGTGCCAAGCCGAAGTGTACAAATCTCATAGGTCAATATCTGCTCAGTCTCTGTTAGCAGCTTCAGTAGGATTCAGGTCTTTTCTTTCTTTCCTGCGAGTGTTGAAGTGGGGAAGTCCGGATCAATCCGTCGAAAGAGAAGCCATCTCAGTCTAAATGGAAGTAGACCAAGTAGTTTCATAGGAAGAAATGTGAAAGTAGGGGCTGCTAAGCGCCCAGACCCAGAATTCATTGAAAATGGAGTTCTTGGTACCGGTCAAGCAGAAATAATATGAATAGCGAGCCAGCACTATATTTATAGATTGGAAAGAAGGGACTCTCCAAAGAGAGGCCCGAGCGGAATGAAGTTGTGCTAAATGAACGAGTTGTCCAAAATGCCCCTTGTTAGCTGTCGCAGGAAGTGGTGAGGGCTCAGGAAGTGAAGCAAGCTCGACCAAAGGACAAGTCTGTTCCTGCTTCGTCCTTCTATTCCCGATTGAAGAAAAGCTTAAATTTCTTCCACTCTCGCCACTGATTCTACTGAAAGTTAAGTCACAACTAAAATTGAATGAACTAATAATTCAATTGATTTGACTTCTTTCAATGAAAGTTTCCGGGATTCGCACCTACCATAAACTCCCAGTCGTGAACTTCCTTTACCTTTAAGGAGAGGAAGGGGAGTTCTCATTACACAGGATGGAGAATCAATAGAATAGACCTCTTCCCCCTATTGTCGACTCGGAACGAATGCTTGAATGCTCTGAGGTGAAGGAAAATGAAGCAAAGGCAAAAATCCTCAGAACGAAGAACGAAGTTAAGAAAAAGAGGTTAATGTTGAAATGGAATTGGCTGTTGCCGAAAAAGCCTTTTCTCCCGAAATTTTTTGCTAGCGGACCAGCATCCTTGAGCGGAAAGCTAGGGATCACCCATTCTTGTTAAACAGTCTTTTTATAAGCCTTCGAGAATGCGTTTTAAGTTAAGGCACGCTACGCCGGAAGTACGAGAGTCCTAAAAGAATTCCTTCTGTTGCCAGAGAAGAGAGTAGACCGAAATGGTCTAGGGAAGCTAGGCTATGCTTGGTCACCAGAATGTAATATCAGGACAAGTCATGGTCTAAGTCCCTATCTTCCTGTTAGCAGAGGAAGTAAAGTTCTACTTTTTTTATATTGATCAGCAAAGCAGAATTACAAGATGTGGGAGAGAAAAATAAAGTAAGAAAGAAAGGGGAAGGAAAATTTGATTAGCTATAGAGAGCAGACATGATCAATAGTTACGATACGAACAGAGAAGGAACTGCAAATGGACAGAATCCGGTCTTATCACTTTCCTTCATTCCTGCTGCACATTCATATGTTGTTCTCAGATGTGGCACTTTCGGACCGGACTAGAAGCGGCTGCAGATGGACCATCATCCGATGTGGGACTTATGCCTTTCCGATCGGATTAATGAGACTCGGATGCTATCGACAATGAGTATACAGAATTTTCATTGTACAGCTGTAAAAAGCTAGAAGGGATAATAGGCGTAGATCTGAGTAAGCAATCCTCGCTAGGAAGACTAACATTAGCAGTCGTTAGGCCTCAAAGAAATCCCACAAAAAGTTATCTACGACTTCAATGATTTTTGTCCTAAAAAAGCATACTCTTTTAGGGAGATGACGCCCTCTCTTACTTCTATATATTAACATTTCTTTCTTCCGGCTTAGCCGAACTACTTACCTCGGGTCAGGAGAGTCACCATTACCGCAGCTTTTACTCTGTTGGGTAGAAAGGACACGGGGATGAAAGTAAGAGTGATTGACCGGACTTCATTTCAAAGGAAAGTTCTTTAAATTCTGACTAGATAGACACCTACCTTCATTCCATACCAAAAAAGGTAGACAAGACTGCTCTATCGGTTAGGACTAGAACTCCAAGCTCCTAAACTTCTAACTCATAGCTTTACTTTAGGCACTCTAGCTATAAGCTTTTTTCTGCTATTGCATTTTAAAAGAGATTACCTTGGGACAGGAGATTATGCGTTTCCGTTAGCTTTTTGCCCAGTTGAAATAACAACTGCTCTTTCCTCCTGATCTGATGGATTGACCTCGCCAGCTCGCTTTTCAAACTCAAATCAAAGCTTTAATAAAAACGTACTTTTAAACCTATTAAAAACGAAAACGAAAGAAGCCCGCATCCCCACTTTTCTTTCCCACCTTCTCTCTTGGATGTTTCTCACTCTAGGAGTCAGCATCAGTTATAGAAGATCTTTCTTCTTTTAAGGACCCGGAACTCAACAGAATCAAGGATGGTAGCTGACTAGCACTCACAAGAAGGCACTGATGTGATGAGTTTCTTGATTTACTAGTCAAGAGATTCTCCGGAGGGCTATTACTAAAGATTCCAGAAGGAATTTCCTAATCACAAGTGGTACGGTCCCAATGAAAGTGTCTCTTAGCTGGTTTACAGGCTTCGGAAAAAGGAAGAAAATAACAAGCACTGTCATAACTCCAAGAGTGAATTGCCGTAACTGCTCAGGATGTTCTTTGTCGAGTTGGGCATTCATTGATTTAGGATTGGATTTTTTCCTTAATAACTTAGAGTGGCAGAGATTGCCGGGTTAATGCGTTAAAATATATGACTATGTTTATACGAAATTTAATAAAATTAAATAAAGGGTATCATAATCGGAAGAGTCTAATGCCTTCCTATCCTTAAGGGCAGTCCTTGCGGAAGTTGGTGCTTAGCTTAGCCGTCCAATCGTGAAGTGAAGTTATCATAAGCGGATTTAGGGCTGGCTTCTTCCTGAGCTCTAGTTCAGTTCCTCGGATTGAGATAGAGAGCCTACCGACCCCTTCCCTTACTCAATAGGACTGGCTATAGAAAAAGTTAATATAGATAAAGTAAGGTGTGAATGATTGTCTTGTCTAAGGCTGACCGTACCTAGTGCTTTGCTTAGTTAGTCGTTTACCTTTGCTTTGGAAAGCGGTTCGGAAGCAGCTCTTATAAAAGGGGCACTTACTTTCATTCCTGAAGGCTATCCTAATTTAGGCCTCTCCCTCAAAGGGTTCACCTCGTCATTAGGTAGAGACGCCAGCAGAATATTCAATCATGAACCTAGTCCGTTGGATATCTTTCCCAGTACAATCCAATCTGCCTCGATAGAACAGAGCCTACTATCCCCAAGCCCTTGTATAGTAGGCTACACCAAGCATAGCCTTGCCTATTGATGAGGTTTTTTCCTCACGGGGCAGGAAACCTATCCTAAACCATTGACGTCTAAAAGACAAGTTCTTTTGTCAAAAAAGGATCACACTCTGGCTAAGAGGAATTACTCCATTTCCCTTTCTTCTTGTTCTTGGGCAAATGTGCGTATTATCTATGATTGGTATCCCAATAGTCAAGATCTTATACCAACCTTTAGAAAGAGGAGTGAGAACGCTCGCCCATAGGACGAAACGAGCAGGTCGGGCAAAGGCTGATGCCAGCACTGGTCCTCCTACTTTACTATCCTAATCCGACCAGTTTTCAAGCTTTAACAAGCCTCTTTCTCTCCCCTGTTGAAGTAGCTTTTTTGTTATCTATTTTTATATATCTTTCCCCTTGCGATCCAATTAAAGTCTCCTTGCATGTAAGTTTCGTCCAGTTCCCTCTCAGCTCTTTCCCGTAAAAATGGATAATATTTTTTTGGGTAGTGTAGAATATAAAAATATAAGTATAGGCTTTCTTCCAATATAAACTCTCCGGGCAAGAGTAATATAAGGCAAGTAAGTTATAGGTGTAAAGCCAACAAGTCTCTTTTACACTTGAAAAGATGACTGACAATACCTATCCTTCGCCCTCTTCTTGTTCAGTAGAGTCATTTTCATCCCCCTTTACGCGAGTTATAGTGCCCTGTAATCGAGTTGGATTCCCTTTTTGTTCCATTCTTCCTATTGGCTGAGTAGTTTAAAGTGTAAATTGCAAACAAAATAGCTAACAAGTCAGTGTAAGAAAGAGAGTGAGTGGGATAATCAATAGAAAATATCCATTCATTCGGACTCCCAGTAAGAAAACGTATTCATATTGCTTTATATTGGGCCATAGCTAGCAACTCACCGTACCAAGCGCGTTCACCCCGGAAGGATACCCTTTGTCTATGTCAGCCAAACCAGATGGGACGAGACTAGTCCGGTCAAGAGATAGAAGATGATCATCTAGCTATAGCTCTTATTATCTTAGTTGCTTTTTAGTCTTCACATGAAAGGTGCTATTAACTAGAAATAAGATCAGTACAAGCAAGACTTTCATTTTCCTATTGTTATCCCAAGAGCACATTCTATTTGAGAATAGTTAGTAAGACTAATTCGAGTAAGCAAGTCCAGTGCTATCGGTTACAAGTGCCTCTTTCGCCGTCACCCATGGTACCAGTTCATATTTGGTTACCCGAAGCTCATATAGAGAATAGAACTTGAACGAGGCCTTCCCGACTTTACCGTCTCAAGCAAGCCTGAACGACCTTACTGTCTCAACCCTGACTGACGACTAGCTTTACTTGATAGAGTTGCCTTCCATGCCCGGTTAAGTTCGCCCTTAGGGGAAAAAGCCTTTCCTTGCCTTACCGGACAGTAAGAATTTAATTGCCTTGAAAACAAAACAGAAGTACTACTTTGGATACGCTATGATTCGCATCTCTCATTAAACTTTTATAATACAATCTATGTCCTACTCTTTTAGTTTTAGCTTTCTTCATTGAGTAAAAGGAAATTAGCCTTTCAAACAGAAGGCATATGATAGCTCATTCCCGGACTTATTTATATCGTAAGAGAGAGAGAGAACCTCCTATGCCCAAAGACTCCCATGCTTTCCGTTGGTCAACAACCAACCACAACTCACTATAATTCTTCACTACTCGTACAGGAAGGTAAGAAAAACTTGCTTTTCTGGAGGGAATCAAAATGACGTAAATCCCAATTTTATGACCCAGGAACAGATTTTGCTATTACAAGTAGAAATAGAATTACAACTCGAAAAGGAAAAGCAACTAGAAAAGGAAAAGCTATTAAAACTAGAAAAGCTATTAAAATTACAACTAGAAAAGGAATTAAAAGTAGAAATAGAATTACAACTCGAAAAGGAAAAGCTATTAAAATTACAACTAGAAAAGGAAAAGCTATTAAAATCGCTTGAGTCGCTGCCTTGTGAAAGAAAACATCATATGTAAGTAAGTAGCATCTCGAATAGAAATATCCCTTCCAAATATCTAATATAAAGTTAGATTTCTATTCAAAAATAATAAATAGAAATTGCGTAGCGTAAGAGAAGAAAATGCCCAAAAGTCCCATGTTTTTCTTGGTTGGAAAAGCCCAACCGGCGACTTCCGTCTTCCTGAATTGGGAGAGCAAGAACAAGTCTCTCTTCTTTTTTTTGGGGGGGGCGGAGCAGTTAAAGAATGAACCAACCCAAATGATTGTTCTAGAATGGCTATTCCTCACAATTGTTCCTTGTGATGCAGCGGAACCATGGCAATTAGGATTTCAAGACGCAGCAACACCTATGATGCAAGGAATAATGGACTTACATCACGATATCTTTTTCTTCCTCATTCTGATTTTGGTTTTCGTATCACGGATCTTGGTTCGCGCTTTATGGCATTTCCACTATAAAAAAAATCCAATCCCGCAAAGGATTGTTCATGGAACTACTATCGAGATTCTTCGGACCATATTTCCTAGTATCATCCTGATGTTCATTGCTATACCATCATTTGCTCTGTTATACTCAATGGACGAGGTAGTAGTAGATCCAGCCATTACTATCAAAGCTATTGGACATCAATGGTATCGGACTTACGAGTATTCAGACTATAACAGTTCCGATGAACAGTCACTCACTTTTGACAGTTATACGATTCCAGAAGATGATCTAGAATTGGGTCAATCACGTTTATTAGAAGTGGACAATAGAGTGGTTGTACCGGACAAAACTCATATACGTATTATTGTAACACCTGCTGATGTACCTCATAGTTGGGCTGTACCTTCGTCAGGTGTCAAATGTGATGCTGTACCTGGTCGTTTAAATCAGATCTCTATTTCGGTACAGCGAGAGGGAGTTTACTATGGTCAGTGCAGTGAGATTTGTGGAACTAATCATGCCTTTACGCCTATCGTCGTAGAAGCTGTTCCTAGGAAAGATTATGGTTCTCGGGTATCCAATCAATTAATCCCCCAAACCGGGGAAGCTTAAGCGTAAATGAAAGAGTAGGGTGAGGGATAAGGGGGGAAGCCACTAAATTGAAGGCTTCGCTCGCTCGCTCTAACGTTCGTTTAGTAAACAGCGAGTGGAGTGCATAAGCCCCTTTAGAGATAGGGGCGAGTACTACACGAGCTCGTAAGTAAAGTACGGAACGAGCCTTGTCTACGAAGCAGAGCGGCCTCGTCTTGCTTGCTTCTGGCGAAGCTTCTAGCACTAGATAATAGGCATTCTAGTATGGCAGGAATACTACTTTATAGGCCGACCACTACATAGGAGCGATATCGAAGCCAAGCCGTATAAAGGCGAGCAGCCCTTATAGCAATAGCAAACGGCCTACTTATAGCCCTCTTTTTTCCCCGGAAAATACAGTTTTTTCGGGTGTCTCAGAGCGCGGTGAACACGGGTTCTGACAATAAATACGGTGTTTCTGGCCCCTGGATCTATGTTGCCCCGGAGGTTACGAAGTAAAGGCTGCGCATGAATGGATGATTGGTCCGTCGCCGATCCTGATTTGGATAGGGTGATTTAGTTCAGATTGAAATCGAAGCTTGGGTCGTGAATGAAAGTAGAAGGCGCCAAAGGCGAGGTAAGAGTGCGAGACGCCGTTTATTTAGTTAGCGAGATGGAAGAATCTAATGGGTTTGTTTCTTCACTTCGTTCCTCCCGTTGATCAAACTAGGCAAGATGTACCAACCGGGGAGACTGGCCCATCGCTTAGCGAGTAGGCTCGGTTTAGCTTAATGAAATGGAGATTTTTCCAACAAGAGGCACGCAGTAGCTCAACCTTGGGAAGAGGCACACACAAGGTTACCATGGATTTGCGAGTGAACCAACCGCGCTTGCTATCAAAAGAAAGAATGATTCGAATCAGGGAATCGGCACGGCCCGAACCCCTAATTCTTCATGAGATGTCTTTGGCCCGAGCCCAAACATGGATTAAGGCTATCCGACCTCACAAAGATTGCTTCATTTTCACAAATATAGATTCTCGAGGAGGCTATGGAAGATCCAGATAGCTTCGTATTGCCTGAATCTGAGCCGGGGTGGGTGATGCAATTGTTCTTGATTGGCCGTGTATGTATGCCACTTTGTGGTCCCTCTTTATTCTGGCTGAGCGGCGGTTATCTGGGGGCTCTGGGCTTCCCCTAATAGCCTGTGGTCTGTTGGCTCCTCTTAGTCCCTCAAGTAACTTTCGTACCTTGTAGCGGTTTCTTCTAAGGCTGTTTTGCCAACACCACCAATTGAAAGAGAGTCAGCCAGAGATGATGATTACTTGGCTAAGGTTCTGAAAGAAAGACCATTGCCCTCTAGTTATTAGCCTTGTTTCTGACAAAATTCCTGATCCTAGGCTCAAACCGTTTAGGTTTTTTTTCTATGTGGACCAAGCATGATAATTTTAAGCAGGTTGTTGATGAGGAGTGGAATGATTCTGACTTGGACATTGTGTCCAAGTTGAGTAATTTGTCTGGGAAGCTGTATGAATAGAATAAAGAAGTTTTTGGTCCATAGAAAGAAGAGGATTTTGGCCAGAATGCAAGGGATGGCTCTTTGTAGAAGATATTCTCCTTTCTTAATTCAACTAGAGCATAATTATCAGAAGGAGTATGATATTTTTCTGGATCAGGAGAACTTGTTTTGGAAACAGAAGTCCTTGGTTACAAGGTGGGGACAGAAATACAAAGTTCTTTCACATTTCCACTCTTTTAAGGAGAAGAAGAAACAAGATTGAAAGGTTGAAGACTAGTGATGGAATTTGGGTTAATGATAAGGAGGCTATCAATAACTTAGCTGTGGAATACTTTACCTTTTTCTTGAGCTTAATTCTGATTCCATGGTTGTGGATTTACCTAGATTATTTCCTGTCATTGAGCCTGTTGATCTGAGGTAGGAATGTGTCTGAAGAAGAAATTAAAGATGCTCTATTCTCTATTGGCCCACTCAAAGCCCCAGGGCCTGATGGGTACCCTGCTACTTTCTTCCATAACTGCTGGAATAGTTGTAAGGAGGACATTATCAAGCTGGTTTTGAGCTGTTTCTCTTCCGGAGACTCTCAATGACACAATTATTGCCTTGGTTCCCAAAGTTCCCAGTCCAATGTCCATGCAGACCTATTAGCTTGTGTAATACTGTTTACAAAGTGATTTCTAAAAAAATTGTTAGCAGATTAAGGCCTTTGATGAGCCATCTTGTGAGTCCCAATCAGGCTAGCTTTGTGCCTGGGAGATTAGTCAGTCGGGTCAATCAGTAGTGGTGGAATTGTCCACACCACAGGAGCAGAATGAGAAACTGCTCAGCCAGCACAGCCCGCCGCACACGAAAGCAGCAAAGGAAGAGCGAGCGCGCTACGTACGCGAGCAGCACGCTACGCTAGAACGTTATGTACAACGCAGAGAATGAACGCGAAGGCTCCAGCCCCGTGGCATCGGGTTCGCTTGCATATCTATCGCCCCCTCGATCGCTTTAAAGCGCGTGCTCCCATAACGCTTGACCCCTTTATTCATGAAAGAAAGTGAGTCGAATTCGCTCTTCTCTTCTCTGCTGGATTAGCCTCATTGGATGCCGCAACCCATGCTTCAATCTGGTCAAGGCATTGGCATTGTTAACCAAAGACTGAACCGAACCGAGCTCTGTTGCGTCAAACTGACGCTATTCCAACCGCTTACAAACACTAATAGGTAGCTTTACTGACTGCATAGTATATATAGGAATGGAAGATGTCACTGATTGAATCAGAGTAGCTCTCCCAGCCAAAGATAAAGATTCGGCTTTCCAAGCAGCAAGCCTTTTTTGGCTTTTCTCAATAATCTCCTTGTAGGTGGACTTGGTGACTCGAGAATGGATGAGGGGCACCCCAAGGGAGTTACTTAGTCAAAGAAGAACCACAAACATTACTTATCTGATGGGCAAGACCAGCACCAATATTAGGAGAGCAAAATATCTTGGACTTTTCAAAAAAAATTTGTTGCCGCACAAAACCAATCCAAACAGACTCGCTTTTACTTCCTCCATAAGCACAGGTCTGCCAAGAGCAATTATCTTACTAGAACCAAGAGAGGGAAATCCGCCAGGGAGTGAACAAATATTCCCATTAACAGATTCCTCAATGAATAATAAGCTAACAGCTAAGTTATTGATAGCCTCCTTATCATGGAGCCAAGTCCCAGAAACCTTCTTACTTTTCTATGGGTGGATCGAACTATCAACTCCGGGGGCTTCGTTCCCCTTTTCTTTATTAAGCTATCCACGTAAGTCTCAATCTTTCCTGTTCTTCTACTTGTGGCTACTTCTAGCATTTATCTGTACGTTGGTATAAGACACGGATCCATCGTCTTTCTATATGCAAATTCAGTACTTCGTAATTTCCTGCGGAGCCTTCGCTTCTCCACATGGACACCTTCGGTGCCTCACGACTACTTTGACTTCGTAACCTGCAGCTGATCCCAAACCCTTTTCTTTACTTACATAAGGGACTTGCCTGTTTAAGGAATGAATAGGATGGAAAGGGGGATCTCATCAGGTCTGTGCTTGCCACTAGATATCATCTGAATGGACGCTTTCTGGTAATAGAAACCCCATTTCGGCCCCTTCTCCCGTTGGGCACTACCTCCGATGGGAAAAGATACCCGTAGGACCATTCCGGCAGTTTTTCAAGCCTCCCCTCACGCCTTTGGCGCCTCTGATGCATCTGATCGAGACAGAGCTCGAAACGTCTGGGCTTCGGATTGATCTTAATCACATTGGGATGGTACGGGGGAACAAGATGGACTCGGTTAGGTCACCCCCGAGTCCTTTTGCTGGAAGTTCGAATGGCTTCTAGTATGGATGTGTCTCGGCTTCGCCTGACGCTCAAGATCGTCTCAATCCCCTCTCCCTAATGGTATGGTCGAGCAATCTCCCGCTGGTTGAGTGCGAAACCCTCCGCTTGCGGAGATCGAAGGCAGGATTATGAACTGTTTTCCAAGCTTTGGGTTAGGATTGTTCTCTCGAGACCATAGTGGGAATTCCTTAACAACAACATTTTGTGTAAACATGAGGTTACGAAGTAAACGAAGTGAGGTGGAAGTGAAGCGAAGTGAAGTGGGCAATCTTTGCCACTGTTGACTTGAACCAGCGTCCAGATATGGAGGGTTGGCTTAGCGGCAAACCCTGTTTGGAAAACAAAAGCCAAACAGGGGCATCCTACCTTTCGTCGCCCTTACGGACCCTACATCTGTGAAATGACGGAATGATACGAGGGATCCCCGGACGAGTCAGGGAGACGGGGACTGGCAAGAGGGATGGTTTGTAATCATCCCCTCCCACGGCAAGCATGACGAGGAGCACCACTTTCAATACAAAGCAGTGGCCGAGGCGCCACTCTTTCGTTTCAGTCGCGTTGACAACAAAGGGGTGTGCGGCCGTGTTCCGTCAAGCCATCGAGATGAGTGTGCCTCTTTGACAGAGTCCCCTTATCTTGCGTAGTAATTCCGGAATCTCCTGCCACCGAAGTGAGTCAGAGGAAGGTTCCGCTCCTTCATTCTTTTTTTTTTATTGATTGCACAAGATCTGCTTCGCAGCCTAACGGTTGTATTCACGAGGCTGCGCAGTAGAGGTTACGGAGTCAAATGTCATATAAATAGAATCCATCGGAATTCTCTTCTTCCCACCTCACTACGTTCGGCGCCTCACTGCTTCTTCTTCTTCTTCCACTTCACTTCGTTTATTTCATAACCTCACTTCGTTTGCTTGGTTGACGAACATGGATTTAACGCTTTGTTGAGCTGGTCAAAATTGAAAGCTTTTAGCCCTCTCGTCTCGTATAAGACTTTCGCCTCCGCTTCGTGGAATGTCACCACCATCGGCATCGGTATCTTCTGACCCGTCTTCTTCTTTTCGAATTATATTATGACTCTTGATAGGAAAGGCAGCGAGATGAATCCTCTTGGCAATTGGGAGAGAAAGATGCCTTCCGGGACAACCTCCAAAACTTGACCAGCGGATGCCCGCATTCCACTTCCCACACATAAATACCATGGCAACATCACCTTCGGTGCCTTCAGTCAAGTGCAAAGCAGCAGCGGAAACTAACTTCATTTAACCTATAATATCATAGAGAAGAGTAGGCAGAAGAGGTCCCTCTAACCGTGGTACATGATGTCGTTTGATCTCGGCATTCATTATTAGCTTATGGAGAGCCCTAAACAAAGAAAACGGAGATATTTTTAGAGAATCCGCGGGATTTTGTGGCTCGGCAGTCCCCCGGGTGGGTTGGCCACCCGCTACCTTGTTTATTGATAGAAAAAACAAGATTTCACTGTATAAGCACAACTGGTTGTATATGGGAGCACGACCGTTGGAGGAAGGTGTGGCCTCTTAGCTCGTCCACATCTGCCCAACCGGACTGAGAACCCACCCTTGGTTTTCGTAGCTTTTTTGAAATGGTCTGTCATCCAAGCTTCCCCTGTTGCACAAGAATATCGGGCTAGTTCCAGGGCTCGCGGGGATTCTCGTGTAATTGAGCCTCCACCTTTACCCGGACCTCCAACCCTTCTAACTGTCTCGAATTCCGATTCATTCCTAGTAAAGCTCTGCACTTTTACGGGGGCTGGGTACGTATCCCTTCAACATTCTACCCCGAAACCCTTATTTTCATTTACTGTATTGTATGGTTGATTGCATCATCTATCATCTGGCTCGTAAGCTGATGTCGCTCACTTGACAGGAGCTTGTTTTCCGGGATTTCGAATCGAAGTTGGCAGATGTAAGGTTGCGAAGCAACGGTGAAAGAAGGGCAGGTTCTGAACGAAGTGAAGACTTTATTTGCCCACCATCATCAAGAAGGTTGCGAAGCAAAGACGTTTATCCAGTAAAATGGTGGCTACGGGGATAAAGTTTTTGAGGCAGGCGCACACTTTCAGTGCCTTTCTTTCAGAACCTAGATCTCGATTAGAGGTCGATCAACTAAAAGAGAAACGAGATTCTCCAGTTGATGAGCACGAAGACAGACACCCAGCCCATCTCGTTGCGAGGAGCTTTTTAGCAAGCTCTCCACTTCCTGGCAGGGAAATCAGAACAATGGAGATCATAGGATGATCAATAAATAAGACCAGGCATAGCCCACGGTAGTGGAATCTCTTGGAAATCCACCGAGGAAGGAACAAGCCGAAGTGATTAGGCTGCGGATTGGGCTTTAAGATCATCACTTGGTAACTGACAACGGTACGTGCCATCGATTCCCTGGTCGCATTGATACGGGGGCAGGAACCGAGGGTAGCTTCGCCTGACACTCAACATTGGCCGAATGGGCACCATTTGTATAGAAAACCTACGTTTTATTTCATAACCTCGGACTACTTTGTTAGAGTGGAGAGGCGCGACTAGAACTCTTGAAATAAAGTCTGTTTTTCCTGGATCTGGAAAGAACTGCCTCTGCTCCTGATGGGAACTTGGTGCTCACCTTCGATCAGAACTCACTTGGGACACGCTCTTTTTTAACTATTGCCTAGGGCTGTAAACCCATCCTATTTCGTCTTTCTCCCCGCGCCTATGGTAAGCGGGTGCTGTCTGGGAGGTCGCGCGAATGGTATCAAGAAGTTGTTACTTGTCTGTAGTTGGCTTTCGATCGAGGCTACGAAGTAGAAGTGAAGAAGTCCATCAAATTACAATTAGGCGGATAAAGACCCCGGTTATGAAAGAACGGTAGCTTGCCGAGAAGTGGCTTGCTCGCTCAAAAGCCCCGGGTCGATCATGGGTAAGGTACGGCTGGATTGAAGAAGCCTTTCTAGCCATGGAAATACCTGTTGGAGTATAAGCCCCAACCCTTCCGTTGTCCACCTTCGTTTGCTTAGGAACCCTACTTTTACACGGTTCGCCTCTCACTCACGGTCGAGCTACTTCGTCACTCGGAAGTTTCGCTTCACTGATTCTTTATTTTGTTCATAAGGTCTTCCCGCGGACCCTTAGCCCGGTACGTCTGGCCTCCCCTGACCCTTTGTGTGCCTCATCACCCAAGGTGTTCTGAAACAAAAGTCGTGGTGCTAGAGATCCAAAACCAACCACGCCACACTACTGCGTAGTCTCTTCTTGTCAGAGTCGAGCGCCTTTACTTCGTAACCGTCTCAGTCGAGCTATTAAATTACTTCGCGGCTTCTCCTGCCACGGTAGTCAGTAGGGGGCTAATAACTTGAGTTAGAAGTAGGAGACGATCAGAGTTATCTTATATAGGCTATTTACGCTTAACGAGTTAGAAGATGGTGCCAATGACCGGGTATCGAGAAGAGTTGGATGCGAACCCCTCCCATGAGAAAGGAGCCTAGCAGCCCCGATACGCCGAAACCTCTTATTCTGGTCCTTAGGCTAACTACGACTAGTCAGGAATTTCGTAAGAGAAGAAAAGGTTTCTTTTTAGTACGTCCGGTTCACCAGGTTCTACCACTGCAGGGCCCAGTTGCCATTCTCCCTTTACTAAAGTAGTCCAAGGGACAGGATCCCAGGCTTTTGAAATGCGGATTTGGTCTTTCTTTAAGAAGCGGTGGTCATACTTTTTTTGTATGGCTCCCCATGGGGTGTTGCGGAAGCCCCAATCCTTAATATACCTTGACTGGTAACCCTCAAGTTGAATTGCGGGGGATGTTGTCATCATGACCGCTGAGGTTGTGGTGGTGGAAGCTGATTTACTTAACTGCTGTGAACATGCAAGAGTTATTTCGATCGCTTCTTAAGATAGGGCCAAAGGCTGCGATGCCTTTCCTCTTTGTAGCAACAGTGTCCAGTCTTTTCTATCTTTTTTGTCTGAAACTCGGCTCAATGGATTTTTTTCAGTCCCTACTTTCGAAAATGGGGTTCTCTCTTGGGAGAAAAGTCCTGTTGAGTAGGGGCTTAGCCCGTGAAGGATGGCTCCTTTTGGTTTTTTTTTCTAGCCGCTTTCGGGATCTTTGACGGAACGATAATGAATATGACGGGAGGAAACGAGACAGTTAACCAAGGGCCGCACAGGGGTGATGCCGGCCCCTCTTCAATACAAAATTCTGAATCGGACTCGGGTAGTTGGCGAAAGTACCTCACTTTATCATCAGAGATAGAAGTAAATCAGACTCCTGGGCGTCAAGCTCCACCGCTGCCCATCGAATCAGGGACTGTGCCGCCCGCCAATGCAGTCGCCTTCTCTGAAGCTGGGCCGTCCCAAGTAGCCCCACCGGCCCCCTCTTCAACCCCATCAAACTCATCCACGTGGATTGAAAGATGGCTTTATCCAGAGGTGGCCCCAAACGAGGGGGGGCAACCGCAAGATCGAATTGGCACTCGGGAATGAAGAAGCCGAAATCCTCCTTTCCAAAAAAAAGAGTTTTAGATTGTCCTAAGCAACCTGTGGTCACCTCAAATCCTTGTAATAGTTGGAGATATTCTTTGCCCGATAGCTGAGATCTCGCCAAGCATAGCCTATTTAGTTCTAGCATCGGAAGAGCAAGGAAGACTCAAAATATGATGAAAGATATATTCAAGGAGAATGGAGCACTCGTGTTAGCCGAAGGAGTAGGAAGCGCCAACGACGATTGATTGCTATGCAGGCGGCCCTTGAGACGAGGTTATATCAAAAAGAATAAGCATCGTCAGAACGATCCGAAGAAAGTAGGCAGGGGGCAAAGAAAGAGCAAAGGAAAGGCAACTCAATCTCGGTTGAATCAGCCGAAATGAAAAAGGAGGTTTGCTTTGTTTGGGCTTGCGCTTGCCAACTTAAGTGAGAACGTGGAATGTTTCACAGGTTTAATGGGATCCCCTAAATCTCTTAATGCAGGTAATTGAAGGGGGGCCTACCAAGAACATTCCAAAAAACCTCCTAAAGCCAAGGCCCGATGAGAAAGGCGAAACCTGTTCCCAACAGACTTGAAAGTGAAAGTTAGATGACCAGAAAAGGAAAGGGATGTCCGGCAGATGAGAGGCAACTCCTTTGCCTACTCTGCCAAATAAAGCCGACTCTATCTCAGCGAGAATGACGATGACTTTGTCTTCAAAAAAGAGAAGGTTGGCATTATCTTTGCCCATGCCTTAAGGGCTGGACTAGAACTTCCCCCAATCACCGTCCCTGAACAGGCAGACATGACGGACAATCTAAATTACTGCCCTTACCACAGACGTCTGGGTCACACTCTCGAGATCTGCTACACTTTGAAGTCGTGGATCCGGAACAAAATAAATCAGGGGAACATTATCCTTGCTCCAAATTTCTACAAGGATCCTTCACGAACAGAGGACCCAGCACCTGTAACATAGTAGGCTTAGGGAGCAACTCAGATGAAGAGCTTAACTTCCCACAATAAGAAGAAAAGCCTAAGGTGGTAGACCAGATGCAACTCAGAAAAGGGAAGACACTACCCGAACGTCAACCCCCAGTAGCCAAGGACAAAGGAAAAGAGAAGCGGATTGAGATTGAAGAGGATGCCATCTCTCGGCTCTTCGGGATGGCTCCTCTGGAGGGTCGTATCTGTCTGAAAGATCGGACAACATATATTACTCACTCTATGTTTGTTCATCCGCCAATTTCCTCCTGCTGGAACGATGTCACTTATGGGAGGCCAGTGACAGGATAGAACTATCTTTATGATATCCCAAGTGCCCTCACATAATTAATGAATTACGCATATCGATGTACTGTGGGTTGCTGGCCCAGCTCAACGCTATGGTCAAATCCAGGTTGCTGCCTTTATATCTGCCCCACGCCGCTCTGTTCCGCCAAGCGGTAAGGATCTCGCCCGAAAGTGATGTGCTTACAAATGAAACCTTGCCAGTAGTTCATCAAACTTCCCGAGCTCACGAACAGGTCTCTTGCCCTACCGTATGGCAAAGGTACCAAACTACTAGATTGGCCCTGTACAGCCATTTTAGTCTTTTTTTAGCGCGAATCGAATCTTGTTAAGCGTTAGATAAATTCCGGTCTTAAGCAGCCAATTATTCCTGGTATAGTCGTAAATCAGTTGGATTACCATTCTCCATTATTAGTTCTGGGGTGAAGGTAGTTTACTTGCTTAGTGTGAAACGCTAAGGATTTTGATCAGATTTATCTCTAGTGAGATGATTCACCGTAGTCTCACTAAAACTCTCCAATCGCCATTAGCAAGTGTGGCCAGACGCTCTGCTATAAAACAAAATTTTTTTTGTCTAAGTCTAAGTTTAGATATTAAAAGGGGTTCAGAAATCTTTACCTGTTTAGTCCAAAATACCACCAGCTCTTCTTTCCGGATGAATACAAATGAAACGATCGTGCCCTAAGTCCGAGTTTTTTCAGAAATCACCGTTATCTCTTTCTTACGCATGGCAGCAATACAATAAAAGAAAGAGGGTCCGCCCGCCCAGAGGAAGACCTTAATTTTGAACTAATATGAGAGTCTCCATTCTTGGCCATGCTGTCTATAATGGTAACGCGGTTATTTTCAACATGGGGATTCTCCACCGGGAATGGAGAGAGTTAGGAGAAGGGAAGGGCCTCATAGCTCCTTACTATAGGCGATTCAGGGAAACCCCCACCATTTTTTATCAAAATCTGACTAAGAAGTAAGGCCGCGGCTCCAATAGGGCACACGTCCATCAAATAAATAGCCGAAGGCCGTAAACGATCAAATAATGGCCTCGCGCTTGTTACAAGCCGAAGGAAAGGCAGCTCGGAGATTAGCAGAGGTTATGGAATCTGACCCAGCCACAACTCCAGCAAGAGTAGGCTCTGAAGAATGAAAAGACGTATGTATAAAGTATAAGTACTTATTTCCTATGGACGGTTGGAATCCGGTAATAAATAGGCGCATATCGGCCTTCTTTTAGTAGCGAATTTTTAGGTCATCCGGAAACTGGAAAGTCTCCTGTATCCAGTAAATCAGTGTTATCTCTATCTGTCGGAAAGGGGCCAACCCGGTCCTCTATTGCCTCTCCTGTCGCATCTGTGTAAACTGTCCGTTGCTTGCTTCTGGAGTGCAGAAACTGGAACTATCACATCAGTCGGATCTCCATTAGTTTTTAAGGTGCTTTCCGTAGTTTTCCTTTCTGAAAAGCATTCCCGGAACAAAGACTACTTTCTCACCGTGGCAACAACTGCAATCAGAGCCCGTACAAAAGTAACCCTTGCCGGCGGGGCAAAAGTCTTCTCAGAATCGATACCAAGAGTGAGTCTGAATTTCCCTCAATGGTGGTATTTCCGTCAGGAAGAGGTTTGAGCCCCTCTCTATCTGATAAGGTAATGAACGACGTCTTCCGCAAGACTGGCAATTCCTCAGACATGGCCTGCTGCCACTGAGGGATCCTTGCTGCCTCACTATAATTTTTCGGCTTCAAAGAAGAATGAACAACGGCAAGAAAAGCACTATGCTGGGTCAGACACAAACCATATGGGTGTCACAAATAAGAACAACGTACCTCAGGAAAGGACGAAAGGCCAACGGGCAACACCATCCAATCATCTTTTGATAATACATAGAATCTTCCAAACAATACTGCGGACAATCAGACGGAGCAGAATCTTTTTTCTGTTAATAAAGAAACTTCTCAGCACATACAGATTTCTGCTGATCCTTCAACCAGCACCCCTTCTCATGATTGCCGGTTAAGGGTTGATTCTTCTCATCAGGTAATAGTAGAAGCCATTGACCCATCTCCGGCTGCTAACAATTCCAATGTTGATAATTTTGGTATTCAGGCTATTATGCCTATTATCTCTCGGCCTGATCATGAACTCATAAACAAGATGGAGTCTAATATATTCCTTGTTTGACTGAAATCCAAAGATGATGCTAACGTTCCAAAGGAACAAGCTGCTCAGACTAAGGGATACTTATCGGACTCTTTTCCTATGAGAGAAGCAACCACTTCTTTGCAGGAATTTTTTACCATGTGTAAGGTAGTTTACTCGCTTAGCGTTTCACGGGATGGATTTCATTAACACGGATAGACCAGAAATGGTCTTCGCAAGCATACCGCTTTCTGTTCAAGAATCGGTAGCGGTTTTAAGGGAGACTACCGCGCTCCACGATAAGCGCCTATCATCTCTATGCGAATTCTGACCTTAGCTTTTCGTCTTTGATTAGTATTAGCGAAAGCTCGCTCGACTTAATAATAGCTGTATTACTCGACTTGCTTACTAGCTGCAGTTCTTACTAATATATAAATTTAGTTAATTTAGAGTTCTAAACTGAGTACACTAGGAGAACAGTAGTTTCCTCTTTTCTCCTTTTTATGAACACGGAATGATCAGCATTGCTTCTCTGGAAACCCATCGATCTTCGTCATAACCAAACTTCATATCTCGAACCAAGCCCGAGGAGACTGCTTGAGACCATATATCGCCTTTTTTCACCTGAAAACTTTCCCTTCCTCCCCCTGAGCTCGAAAACCTGGTGGAGGTCTCCATGAAGAAAGGCCCTTTTGACATCGAGCTGATGCAGTGGCCAAGATCTGTTAGCTGCAACTGACAGAATGACTCGTATGGAATTGAGTTTAGTTTGGCCACAAGAGCAAACGTCTCGAGATAATCGATGCTATAGGTTTGTGTGAAACCTTTCGCCACAATACGAGCCCTCTCGATGGAGCCATCAGCTTTGTGTTTCAGGGACCCACCTGCAGCCAACCGTACGTTTGCCTCTTGGTAACGTGATCAGTTCCCAAGTGTCGTTCTTCTTTAGAGCCTCTATTTCTTCTATCATAGCTTTCTTCCCTGATTGAGGGCTTCTTCAAAATTAGGAGGGTATCTTGGTGGAAGAAATCGCTGAAACGAAAGCTTTAAAGGAAAGTAGTTTACTTGCTTAGTGTTTGCGCTAAGGGATGAGCATTAAAAGCATTATATAGATATTTAATAGATTAGATCTTATCAGTCTTCTTGTGTAATAGTAACTCTCCCCCATCAATCGGTACTCGTTATTCTTATTTTGATTCCTTGACTTGATTTGTCCGATGAGAAATGCGAAACGAAAGAAGGATTCTCCTGCTGGGAATTATATCCTACTCTTTGCCCCCTTTCACAGATAATGGAGAGATGAATTGATCGATTCATCGGATCCTAGGTCGGGACTGACGGGGCTCGAACCCGCAGCTTCCGCCTTGACAGGGCGGTGCTCTGACCGATTGAACTACAATCCCAGGAAAATTAGGTATACAGCCTAAAAATTCTTATTATTTTTTCTCATTGGATTTCATTCGAACCTTTTTGTTTCGCCGTGTTGTAACAGAGACACGAATGATATACTATATTATTATTTATTATATAAATAATTATCATAAAAAATCTATAATTTAATATATTTATAAATGCAAATGCAGTAAACTCATAGTGGGCTAATTCATGAATTGAATCAAATGGACCTTTTTAACTAAGCGGTAGAGTCGCGCTCTTTAAACGCCCTAAGAAATAGGCGTAAGTCATCGGTTCCAATCAGATCCGAAAAATGAGAAATCAATCAAAAGTAAGTGCAGTGGATCTGAATTGAATCATGACTATATAAGCTATTCTGATATTAAGATTCGATATAGATGAAATCGTGGAAGCGGGCCTTTGATTTCCTTGGACCACGTAAGAATTCGTCGTCCGATTGAACCTTCTTGTTCCTGGATGCTCCATAGAAATCCATCGCTATTCCTTTTCTTCCACCGAGAAAGGTTCATTCCAAATCACAAG